TACTCTGATGGATTGTTATCGTGTATTGCTTAATTGAAGCATACCAAGCCTTTCAATAAAATGAAAGGCTTGGTATGCTTCAATTGTTTGTTGTTATTCTTCATACTTCTTCCCCATTCCATCAATAATGGATATGTGCAGTTCCCCTGCATCCAGCAGGAATTGAACCCGCGAGTTCGCCAATTATGAGTTGGGCGCTTTAACCATTCAGCCATGGATGCTGGATAAAGATCATCAACATACTCATTCTATAATATGAGTATAGACTCAGATCTAAAATGGGTTAGTTCGGGATCGGGACCCATTTACATTCTTTCTCTCATAATTGATTCATGTCAAATATTATCAATAGACATTCAAATAACATTTCATTTTTATAATAAGCCGAACAACTTGTTCGAGAGTTGGGAGTTAGTCATCGATCTTGCTTTGATCCCCTATCAGAGTCACCAACCCACATACGAACAAACGTTAGCTCGTTTTTTCTTCTTGGGAGAAATGACTGTAGATAGATAAATTGGCTTGTTTTTCCGGGGCGGACGTAGCCAAGTGGACCAAGGCAGTGGATTGTGAATCCACCACGCGCGGGTTCAATTCCCGTCGTTCGCCCATAAAAGAAGATAAAAAAAATCGGGCTGGATCCGATTCGTTGTCATTTTCATATTTCATTGAAATAAATTATATCCAGTGGTATAAGGGTATTGGTTGGTTGACACGAGCTTTCCAATTATATTTAATCAATATTATATTATATATTCTATTCATTGGGATGAAAAAAAAAAGGGAGAGAGAGGGGGTAACAAAGAAATGAAAAAAAAGAAGATCCTGGATAATCAAATTGGAAGAGATACAAAGTTATCAATTTCTATGCAATCCATGGACCAAATCCAATTTGATGAGATTTTTAATTCAAATCCTTTCACACCGGGAGCGCCTTATAAAGCTCTTTGACCCTAGAATTCTCAGTACGTTGCTTTTACGCGATCTACGCAAAAGCAATCCATATTTTTTGGTCAAAGGTATAGTAGTACTTACATTATCGATCCTCATATATCACTTCAATCATAAAAGTAGTATGATTGAGAAAAAAAATTTCTATTCGATGAAACTCTTTCCTATACATAACTTTATGGAACTTGGAAATGAAACACCGGAAGAATATTTAAAGCCTTTCACTAAAAATTGGTTGATATTTCCACATCTTTTCCTGTCTTTCCAATTGAAAAGATCTTACAATCGATTCATAGAGCATTTTGATCCCATTAGTTTCAATTCAGGATATGGCAGGAACACGAACAAGAAGGATGAGATGATCTCGGAGAATCAAGGACCGAGCGAAATTCATTTGGAAAATAATGAGAAAGATCTCAATTTGAAGATCGACTCGACTCTTAATTCAACCGAAAATGAGTATTGGGAACCTGAAAAAGATCTTTGTGAAGATTCATTTATTGAAAGAGAACAAACAAAAATAGAAATAGAATCGGATTTGTCCTCAAAGTGTTTATCAGAATATTATCCAATTTCTTGGGCGAAAGAATTATTTACAGAAGATCAAAGATATACAGAAGATAATTCCTTTCCTTTGGAAAGGAAAAGATTCATTGAAAATTTTACAAAATCAATTCGTTATTCTTTTTTTTACATATGGCCAATGGATGAACCGTGTATGGGTGGTCCTAGTGCTACTAAAAAGCCCATTGAGGATTTCAACTTATCCAAAAGGTTATTGAAAAGACAACAAAATGTTTTTTCCCAATATTTAAGGGATTCAAAATCCTATTCATTAATGAATAGGATAGTTGATCTATGGAAGATCAAAACATATTTTGAAATTGAAAATCCTTCCTCAAATTGTGCTATTCCATCAGATCCCGGATGGAATATTCTTAACATATTGCACAACAATTTTCGATCGAAAACAAAAAAAATTGTTCTGGAAATGACAGATCAATTCACTCTATCAATAACTAAGCCTAGTCAGGTTCATGATCAAATTTCTTGTAATATTTATTATTACATGAATCCATTATATGAACTCAACAAGAATGGATCGTTGAGATCGGATCGGATCTTCAACCACAGAGAAAAATGGAAGAATCAATCTTTATGGGTCCTACTCAATATTATTGATAAAGCGGATGATTATTTAGATCAAATAATCGACAAACAATTGAGCCAAATCGATTCCAAAAATCGCTTAGAGATAGGAACTCCCTTTAACAATTATATAACTGAAGCTTTGAGTTGGTATGAATCAATTCGGTATAAAATTGCCAGGTATTCGGAAAATTTATTCAATAGATTCTATTTTATAAATAGGTTCAGTCACAATTTAAAGAATCAAATTCGAACAAATTGGATAGAAAATGAAAATTTGAATAATGTAACGAAAGATACAATTGACCGGCATTCATCAAGTTGGAAAAAAATTAAGAGAGAATGGTTGAACCATTCTATTATTCGAACGGATAAAAATATAAATCGGAATTTGAATGTGTACAAATGGTCCCATCAGACCGAATACTTTATGAAATATTTGAAACATTTTTTTTATAAAAAAAACTATTTTCAAAGAGTGTTCGATCTAATTGAATCATGTACTAATACTAATCGAAACAAAATGGGTTGGAAAGATTATTTTCAGTTTTTTCAACATACTGTAAAGATATTAAACTCGAACTTCGATATCATATCGAACTTAAATTCTAAGTTCGATATTGTCATTTCTATTTTGGATTCTCACTTGAATAAGCTCAAAAGTATTGATCCTCAACTATTAAAGAAAAATAACTTAGATATAAATGACTTGTTGGATCTAATGGGTACTCTAATCGTTCATTTAAAAAAATTAAAACCCTTTCTTTTTCTTTTGGATGACCATAATCTTTCACAAAGATCGAAATTATTGATTGATGAAGGAACAATTGCACCATTTGTTCCGAATGATATACCGATTAATCCATCGATTATTGACTTCTTTTATAATGAAAAGAATCGCATGGAATCGTTTGATAACACTGATTTTTCGACGATATCCAACGATCGAGAAAATTGGTTGAATCCTGTGAAACTATCTGATCAGAGCTCATTGAGAGCTTCTTTTCACGGAGCAAATACGCTCCAATTTTTTGATTATTTGCATCATCCTCGGCCAAATTATAGGAAGAGATTACCTTCTGATATGAAAAGGATTTATATAAAAAGGAAGAATCTTACATATGGACAATTATTCAATCTTTTGCTCATCCACAACAATATATCTTCCTTGCTCATTGGTGAAATAGGACCCGTTCACTCGGAAAAAGAGACTATTTCTTTGATCAAGTCACAAGTATCTAACATATTCTTACCTAAATATTTACAACGAAAACGAAGTGGTGAACAACCGTTTGTATTAATCTATGATTTGTACAGATCCTTCAATTTACTAACTCAATTGAATCCATTCGTTCGTGACAAGAGATATATTTCCTCGATCGAAGAGATTTCTACAACGCCTTTAACAAAAGAACAAATAGTCAATTTGGAAAAAACTTTTTGCCAACCTTTTTTCAATAGATCCGATTCAGAAGAAAACAACTTGGATAAATGCCTTAAAAGGGGTTTCAGTTCAAACGTGGGTCTTATTCAAACTCGATCTTATCAAGATGATTTACTATCCGAAATATTTTCCAATAAGAACCAGGAAATGTTTCATCGTATTCAAGATTGGTTTGTAACCAAAAGTTTCAAAAACATAATTGGAAACGAGGGCATAGATGGGAGGAGTACCCTTTCTAATTCATCTAAAGAGGAACAGAAGATTAAACCATCACCGCATTTTCATGAACCTGCTAAAAAACAGGAGACGTATAGGATCTCTCAAATAGATAGTATTTTGTCAAAATGGGATTTGTTCAAAACATATATGCCATGGTTTTTTACCTCTGCATGGTGTAAATATCTTGAAAATATGCTTTTATATACTCTTCCAGAGATATTACTACATGGCAGTAATCCATTTGTTTCTATTTTGCAAGATATTAAGCATAATATTATGCTTAAATGGAATATATTGTGGGAACTTTCTCATCCATTATGGGAACCTATCAAATGGAAATTGAGAACGAATCTAACCAATCTTTTGAATTTGAGATTCAGAACGACTCTTATAAATAATTTTTTCTCTTCCTGCGAGGATTGTTTCATAGAGGAAACTAGTGATCGAGAATGGACACATCTGAGATTACTAAATGCTCGGAGGTATGAATATGGGATTCTTATCCCTTTTTTCGTTCTTACGTATTCTATTCTTCGATATTTTAAAGTGATTTATTCCGCCTTTATCAATTTAAAGATAGACTTTGAACTCATCCAGTATTTAGAGGATCCATCATACGTGATAGAGTTGCAAAAACTGATAAATCCTCCCGTGTATAATTACCTTCTCTATTATATAGACATAGAAAGTCTTCCTTCTACGAAGAGGAAGAGGAAGAATAGAAAGCTCAATTTGCTTATAACTATAATAAGAGAGTTGAACGGATTGTGCTCTAGCATGGATATCTCCGAAAAAGAGATGGAAATACTAGTTCAGTTTCTAATGACGGAAAAAAACCTTTCTCAATTTGAATCAAATATGACTGTAAGTCATATTTTCCTCAAGAAGGAATTTGGAGATCAAATCACTGGACAGCCGGGGCTTATTCACTTACGATATTTGGCCCACACTTATCAAAAAGGTCTAATGAATTACGAGTTAAATCCGTTTTGTTTAGCAGAAAACCGGATATTCCTTGCTTTTTATCAGAAGATTACCTCTTCACAAATATTGTGTCAACCCAACCCCAAAATGCCTTTCTCATTCCACTCAGGATCATTATTTTCCAAAGGGATTTTACTTATAGGTCCTATGGGAACTGGCCGATCCTATTTGATCAAAAGTCTAGCAGCAGACTCATATGTTCCTTTAATAAGAATATCTCTGAAGAAGCTCTTGTATGGTAAGTTTTTATATTACCCTGATCCTGGACGTATTCCTACTGAGTTTAATACTTTTTGGAGAGACACAATAGACCATTTCCATATTACCTTCGAATTGGCGAAAAGAATGTCTCCTTGTATAATATGGATTCCAAACATTCATGAACTGAATGTCAATGACACAATTACCCATTTATTTGGTTTAGGCTTCACTGACTCTTTCCTTGGTTTATTATTGAACTATATTTCTAGGGGTGGTGAGAAAGATTCTATTAGAAATATTCTTTTTATTGCTTCGACTCATATCCCCCAAAGAGTGGATCCAGCTCTAATAGCTCCAAATCGATTAGATAGCTCGATCAATATTCGAATGCTTGTTATCCCACAGCGACAAAGGGAATTTCCTATTCTTTTATGTAGCAAGGGATTATACTCGGAAAAAGAGGTATCCTGTCCCGATGAATTTGGATCTATAACCATAGATTCTGATGCACGAGATCTAGCAGCACTGGCCAATGAAGCCTTAATAACTAGTATTACCCGAAAGAAATCAGTTATAGACACTAATACAATTCGATACGCTATTTATAGTCAAATTTGTCATCTTCAATCTATGGATAATCAGGTTGGATCCGGTCAAAATGACGAAAGACTTATCTACAAAGTAGGAAAGGCTGTTATACAAAATACGCTTAGAAGGAATTCTCCCATGAATCCTCTATCTACCAAAAAGGAATTATGGAAGAAAAGGTTTTGTTATTTGTCCGAATGGTATTTAGAACCTTCGATTGCCGAAACAACTATGAAGGAATTGACCATACTTCCCCATATTTTGGGTTGCTTGGCCGGATCAGCGGCTCGAGATTCTTGGTCTATATCGGAACGAAATAGAGAGAATTGGATTCCTCTCGATAAATTCGCTGAGCATGATCTTGATCTAGCTTCTAGTCTTTTAGAAAGTATTCTGGTGGAGTTTCCATTTTCTAGGTTAGGAATATGTCGGGGTAAGCCCGATAAGGATCAGAGTAAGTTCGATAAGGATCAAATCACATTTGTTCCTCAACCCAAAATGAGAAATAATCATATGATACGATTTCTGAAAGAATATGAATTGAAGTTTACTCTCGCCACAAAAAAAATGTATAGGGATATGGATATGGATGAAGAATTACTAAAGAGCGTAGTTTGGACTCCTAGGACCTGGCGTCTTAGTTTTCTTCGCAGTAATCGATTCGATCATACAAAAACACCCAATTCATTGGGATCTTCGTATCGGTTCGGATCGAAGAAAAAAGCGCAGATAGAAAGATCGAAATTTGCTAGACAATATCCGAGGCAATATAAATCCTCGGAGAAACCCACGTTCTGTCGAGGAAAACGATTTATTTGGGATCCCTTCCTATTTCAAGAGCAGCGCCCTGTGTTTTCACGCCGAGAATTTTTCGCAGACGAAGAACTGCTGAAAAGGCTTTATATTACTTATGGTTCAAGGAGATTACTAGCAAAACCTAATTTTTTCCCTAAACAAAGTTTCCAAAGTGCTTTTCATAGATATGATTCAAAATACGGGATCAATTCGGTTTTGATCATGAATTCGTGGAAACCATTGTCTCTTAGACATAGACATATCGAGCATTTCAAACACATTCAAGAAATTGGTATCCACTTGGAACGTATACAGCCATATTCTTCTCCATATTTATATAAATGTTGGTTGATCGAAAATTCGAGAGAAAGGGTTGACCGCTTCCAATCGTTAATTCATCGCCAAAAAAGATGGCTCGGAACCAATAGTTTATTATCTAATGAATCTTTTCTTTATAATACTCTATTCGAGAGTTATCAATATTTATCAAATCTGTTCCTATCTAACAGAGTGTTATTGGATCAAATTACAAAGACATTGTTGGAGAAGGAATGTCTTTTTCCGAATGAAATTGAACACTCAATTTATACAACAGGATTAAGATTTGATATCAGCTGGGAGAATCTGGAATGAAGTAAAAGAAAATTGACCGGGCAGTAGGGTCGTGGGAATCAATGAGAGGTTCTGTTCTATATATGCTCCAATTTAAGATCCTATAATGAATCCTTTCTTGGTATTGTACAAATATAGTAAGTATGTTGGAGGAAAAAAAAAAAAGACTTGAGAGATCTTTAATTTGAAGATAGGTTCCTCACTCCGAGATTTCGACCATGTAAGAGTAAGCATAGTAAAGACAAGCCAATTTTCTTGAACTTAATGAGAGAGATATTCTCTACTAGACTATGCTTACTCCTTATTTCCTCTATTTTTGTTCTAGCATTCTTTTTTCCCACACTATTCGGAAGAGAGGAAAGGATAGAGTCACAGGATCCGACATGGATATAGTTGTTGAGGTTCGGTCGTAATTCGCGGATCTTGCAAGATCTTGAGAGAGGTGGTATATGGTCAATCTATGTATCGATCTTCTCAATCTGTGGCCTTAATGAAATATACCTTATAATACGAGGGTGGATTCGGAATGGACTCCTCATTAGGTAGAGAAGATCTGATCCTACCTGTGATCCATTGTCCTATTCCAACAGCGTTAACTTGTAGGTAATCGTCGGAATACCTCGTATAAACAGAGAATATATCCCAATATATTGAGAGACTCTCGTACGAGATTTGCCATTGAATTGCTCATTCAATAAGCATGAGCAATATTATGCCTTGAAGAGGACTCGAACCTCCACGCTCTTAAGCACGAGATTTTGAGTCTCGCGTGTCTACCATTTCACCATCAAGGCATCCCAAAAGTGAATTCTATTCCATGCATATATATATATATGCAAAATATTCTGATCTATGAATATAGAATATATGTTATAGATAGCGTATTCAAGTATTGATATAGATTGGTCATATAGGTTCATCATATATCATCCAATTTTATTTTGATTTTCATTATCTGAAGGAGATTTCATATACATAAAGAAGACGACTGAACATCCTTTCTTTTTCAATTCAATAGAAACCTAAAAAATTGAATATGGTACAAAATAACAATATGTCAAGGATCCTATCCGTTCTATATGTGCATATATATCCATTGCTATGCGTTTAGCGGCTGGAGCAGCTATTTTGGAACGAAAGAAAAGCAACGACTGGAATGATAGAGTTGTCGAAAATAGGACCCCTCACTCCTTTCTCTCATTCAGAACCGTGCATGGGACTCGAACCTCGCGCGGTTCCTAAGTGATAAAGAAGGAAGAAAATAATAAATTGATTCCTTTTTTTATTACCTTCCTCGCGTATGTATAAGACCAAATCTATTGAATCAATAGAAAGTATTACCAATCCCTAAAATATCTTTGTTCATTCAAAGATATTAGTTGTTTCTGACCTTGCTTTACCCTAATCGTGATTTTACCGAAAAAAAAAATTGAATTTTTTTTTTTCGGTAAAAGTGATGTATTGGTCCGAGTGGAGGTAGGGGTAACAGTCCTTTTCTTTCTCTTTTCCACATGTCCATAGAGTTTTTAGAGATAGAAACATTTCTAAAAAAGAAAGATGGATATCTATTCACTCTATTTTATTAGAGAGGTAATAATTTGTAAAATGAATTGCACTTCTTCATAAGGGGTTCATTGATTAAAAGAGACTGGAAAAAGTTCGGATCCAATTCCTACAGTTATGGATATAAGCGCAATCCAAATTCCTGGAGAGTGATACATTTGTGTATCTATAAGATCTTTTACTATTTCTTGAAGCTCAGCTCAATCTTTCCCCTGGAGAGACCATATAGCCAAGAAAGACCATAAACCAGAATGGAATAAAAGCAAATGAAACTATTTCAAACGATCTAAGGGTATAATTGAAAATGAAGTTTTCACTTTGTACATGTTAGATCATAAATTAGTAATTTATTTCAATCTCCGAAAGAGTAGAAACAGCTTCTAACTTCCAATTTTAGGAGATTTACATAATCCTCATGAATAGGATCGAATATTCCTCCATAATCTATCTCCTTTTTCCTTAAGGAAGCCTCCCCAAGAGGACTTAGATCTATCTATTATTTAAGTTCTTTCCTTCTTCTTTTTTTCTCTTTTGTTCCAATAAAAATATTGCCCGATCTGAATGGGAATCAATTTCGAATTTCTCAGAATATGTAAATCCACTATATAGATAGGTAGATCTCGATCCTGTTTATGAGTTAACGAAAATGTGCAAAAGCTCTATTGGCTTCTGCCATTCTATGAGTCTCTTCCTTTTTGCGTATAGCATTGCCATTCCCTCTAGCAGCATCCATTAATTCGTGACTCAATTTGAATTTCATATTTCGACCCAGACGTTTTCGAGATGCCCCTAATAACCAACGAATGGCAAGTACTTTTCCTTGGGTTGATCTTATCTCAGTGGGAACTCGATAAGTCGATCCACCCACACGTCTTGCTTTTACTGTTACATTGGGAGTTACTCTACGTATTGCTTGGCGTAGAACAGATAGTGGATTTTTCTCCGTCTTTTGTTGAATATTTTTGATGGCTCGATAAAGAATTCGATAAGCCAATGATTTTTTTCCGTTTTTCAGAATACGGTTAACCACCATGTTAACTAATCGATTATGATAAATAGGATCGGATTTTGCAGTTTTTTTTTCTGCAGTACTTCGCCGTGACATGAGTGTGAAAAAGGTTTAAGAATATATTTCATAAAGGCTGAAAATCATTTATTTTGGCTTTTTGACTCCATATTGTAGGGTGGATCTCTAAAGGTATGAAAGATCTCCCTCCAAACCGTACATACGACTTTCGTCGAATACGGCTTTCCACATGATTCTATCTGCATAGATGAGATATATTATTTATGCACATAATTCTGTTTACTCACTCTCGATTGAGTATCCGTTCCCTTTCTTTCTTTTGCTATGATCGGAAATCCTGTATTTTACATATCTATACGATCAAGTCCTTAGGTTTACAAAATAGTGTATAAAAAAGTGTTTCAAATCATTGCTATTTGACTTGAACCCGTTCTAAAAAGGTCAAGGTATTTTTAATTTTCTGTTGAAACAATCAGGGAAAACTTCGAAAATGATTTCGATATTAAACCTTGGACATATAATAGTTCCAAATCTCCTGAAAAATAAGATCGTTTTTTTCCACGGTAGCCTGCTCTAGTCCCCTGACAAAACGTTCGTTATTAGGTTAGCTATATACTTAACATGTTCCTAGCAATTCACATGGCATCATCATGAAATGATACAAGTATTAGATAAGTAAGAATATACAACGCACTAGAACGCCCTTGTTGACGATCTTTTACTTCGGCAGCATCTAGGGTTCCTCGAACAATGTGATATCTCACACCGGGTAAATCTTTAACCCTTCCTCCTCTTACTAATACTACAGAATGTTCTTGTAAATTATGGTCAATACCAGGTATATAAGCAGTGATTTCAAATCCAGAGGTTAATCGTACTCTGGCAACTTTACGTAAGGCAGAGTTTGGTTTTTTTGGGGTGATAGTGGAAAAGTTGACAGATAAGTTTTCTTCACTGTCACTCTACAAAACCGTACATGAGATTTGCACCTCATACGGCTTCTCGTTCAATTTTTCGAAGTAGGTTGGATTATTTTCGTTGTTCGAGAATCTTCATATTCCCTTCCTTTATGCATTGTGTCTCAAAGAGTAACTGGAACCAATTTAGTCAAACACATTTTCGTATTCTAATAAAAAACTAATGAATCCTATTTTTTATTTTAGGTAAAAAAGATTATGCAAAATCTTCGGGATTGCCTCTTCCTTCTCTATTCCCATCCTATAAGTACAGCGCCTGAAGAAATACTCTGTCGTATGAATCGACATTATTACATGCTAATTCCTTCTTGATATCTCGATATATCATTCCTACAAATCACAAATTGGATTCGAAATTGACGGGTTAATGTGAGCTTATCCATGTGGTTATACACTGTTCGAGTTTGAACAGGAATCAATTTAATGAAAGATTCTGACTTTCGTGCTTTTGTTGGGGTTGTCCAAGATCATTTCGATGACCTATGTTGAGGGGGATATATATCCATATCTATCTGAGATATGATCTGATCGACTGCGTAAGTCCCACGAATAGCAATCGATATGGCCAGGGAGAGTATACGGAAAAGGAAGTTCTTTTTGATCTGATTAGTCAGTGATCTGGCTCGGTGAGTCCTTTTTCCTATGATGAACTGCTGGCATCAGTCCTATATCTTGTTTCTGTGGACCGGTAGAAAAGTGAGAGCTCAGCGGGAAGAGGATTGTACCACGAGAGAGCGAAGGGGTCAACCTGTTCCGAAGAGACAACATGGATTTCGGAAATGTAGTTGTACTCTTACATCGATCCAGATCAAGAAGTATTTCAATCCACGGGGGTAAATATTTGCTCGCTAGACGAGAGGATAGCAGTGCTAGTTACAAATTATGTTCCGGTAGGATGTAAATTTATTTATATAAATTAGTTAACGGTTGGTTGCATAGGGTCTTCTCCTTAGTGCAAGAAGAACAATTTGATCCGTATCATCTCTGTATAATCTTTACTCGATCTTGTTCTCCTTGTTCTCCTTGTTCTTCCAAACAATATTGAGTCCTTTCCGCACACACTAGTGCTAGATCGGATCAAACATGCTGAACAAAATATTTTTCATGTTCATGTAAAACTTGCTTGATCAAGATAGGTAAAATATTACTGATTTTACGGGACCATATGTTATGATTCGAATCAGTAGGAAATACTACTTTCGATAGGATTTACATAGGCTCCAATCTTTTTTCTCCTTTTTTTTTTCTTTTCGTAGTAGTGTGAAAAGAAGGAAGGTCTGTCTTCAAGTTGTTCGAGAGAAAATAGTGAGTTGTTTTGAGTCTCTCGACCCCTTGATAACTTATTATTAATAAGTCAGTTCTCCTTTCAGATGAGAGTAGGGAAGGGATATAACTCAGCGGTAGAGTGTCACCTTGACATGGTGGAAGTCATCAGTTCGAGCCTGATTATCCCTAAACCTAATGTAAGCCCTTCCATCAAACAAATTTTTGTTTTTTTCATCTTATAGCTCTCTTCACTCCAGAGAGCTCGTGTCATTTACATGAGCTCTTTTTCAAAGAAGAAATGACCAAAATGGAGCTAGATCTTCAATTGGAAGATATCCAAATTGTCATAAGGAAGAAAAGTGTTTCCGCCCATTTCATTAAATATTGATCATCATATCTTAGTAGTGAGTCGAGTGGTTGACACGAGCTTTCCAATTATATTTAATCAATATTATATTATATATTCTATTCATTGGGATGAAAAAAAAAAGGGAGAGAGAGGGGGTAACAAAGAAATGAAAAAAAAGAAGATCCTGGATAATCAAATTGGAAGAGATACAAAGTTATCAATTTCTATGCAATCCATGGACCAAATCCAATTTGATGAGATTTTTAATTCAAATCCTTTCACACCGGGAGCGCCTTATAAAGCTCTTTGACCCTAGAATTCTCAGTACGTTGCTTTTACGCGATCTACGCAAAAGCAATCCATATTTTTTGGTCAAAGGTATAGTAGTACTTACATTATCGATCCTCATATATCACTTCAATCATAAAAGTAGTATGATTGAGAAAAAAAATTTCTATTCGATGAAACTCTTTCCTATACATAACTTTATGGAACTTGGAAATGAAACACCGGAAGAATATTTAAAGCCTTTCACTAAAAATTGGTTGATATTTCCACATCTTTTCCTGTCTTTCCAATTGAAAAGATCTTACAATCGATTCATAGAGCATTTTGATCCCATTAGTTTCAATTCAGGATATGGCAGGAACACGAACAAGAAGGATGAGATGATCTCGGAGAATCAAGGACCGAGCGAAATTCATTTGGAAAATAATGAGAAAGATCTCAATTTGAAGATCGATCATTATATGAATATATCATATAAAATATATGATAATATATCATGGAAATTGAAATTTCAATTGGTAGATTCCATTATTATTTTTAATGTTTTTGTCGAGAGAATGGATTGATTCAATTTGCAACATGTTTTGATTTTGATAAAGAATATGCAGAGTTATCTATCTACGAGAGAAATGAATAAATGAAATACATAAGATGTCTTTCACATCAGAATATATGAATTAACCCCATTGTTTCTTATGGCAGTTCCAAAAAAGCGTACTTCTAGATCAAAAAAAAAAATTCGTAAAAATGTTCGGAAGGGAAAAGCATATTGGGCCGCAATAAAAGCTTTTTCTTTAGCTAAATCTATCTCCACTGGTCATTCAAAAAGTTTTTATTGCATAGTCAATGATGATTCCTCTGGATCATCCGAATCAAAATTGACAGCAATTGATTTGGGTGACCCGTAGAATATACGACACCACCCTCCAGGACCCTGGAGAACAGTGATGCAAAATCATTTTCTTCGGGTACTCCCAATGGTGGTCGTACGAAAGGGACACGGTCATTATTTCACTACAGTACTTCCCTTCAGCCAATCTGTAGAAATGGGGAATTTATCAACCATTCCTCTATCCATTCCGCTCCGCCTTCCTACTGGAAAGGGATTAGAGTTCCTCCTTTTTTGTAAGGATCCCGAATGAACTTCAGCATTACCATTATGCTACCGGAAATGTAGCGTAATCTTATCAACATACCAATCCATCCATTCCGATCCGAAACTAGGATCGAAACAATTTATTATTTTCTATAAATAATGGCACAGAACCCATGGAATCACGCATGGGGATGATATTATTTCATAATGGAATTGCTCGTGCATTTCGTAATAGATGCACGTTATTGCTCTATGACGAATAATGACTAATTCGTAGTTTCAGCTATATTGATTCATTCTTCTTCTGTTTCTGCTCCTCCCAATGGTTCATCTCCCTATTGGGTCCCATTCTTTCCCTCCTTTATGGTTGGATAGAAAGGAGTGCTCAATCCTTTAGGAGAACTCAAAGTAATCATCTTTCTTCGTATCTCTATCATTTATAATGTGTAATGCCCAAACTATTGTGACAGAGATACTAAAAAAGAGATGACTAATCTAGTGAAATTTGATCCTATTTATGAAACCCCCTTCTACATCTCCTCAAAATAGGATCAATTCATTCATTAACAGCCTATATATGGTAATATTAGGCTAATGGTAATATTAGCCTGTATGTAATATTATTGGGAGCTATCAATATATTTGGATGTCTCCCCTAAAATTGGAAAGTCCAACAAGATAATAATCATATGGGAGATCATGGATCAGAAACATAGTTTCGTTCTAGATATGTATATAATCAAACCATCCAATCAAAAAGATTAGAAAGTGATGGTATAACCATTTATTGTTTGGAATCTAGCTGCTCCGATTCTTCCCATCGTAAGCGAAAATTGACAGATATTCTTTGTCCGATAACGCATGTGACTATTTCCCATTCTCTTTCGGAGCAGCGGGATCTGAACCCACGACCTCCATCACCCCAAGATGGCACGCTACCAAGCTGCGCCATGCTCCGTTATAACTATCAACCAACAATAAAATTGATTCAAATTTTCATGTTAATGTCCTAACTTATATTATATTCACAGATCACTCCCTCTGCTAGACACGTTCCATAACATTGACGATCTGGTGTAAATAAGCTAGTATGGTCCCTACGAAGCCGCCATGGTGAAATTGGTAGACACGCTGCTCTTAGGAAGCAGTGCGAGAGCATCTCGGTTCAAATCCGAGTGGCGGTATTTTTCCAGGAAGATCTCATCCATCACTTCTTCCTATGTAAGAATATCTATTCAATCTATTTCCATTGTAATGGATCAATCCTATCTTTCCATCATAGATCTCATTCGGGAATAAAATGAATAAATGAGTTTATTATGATATTCATAACTTTAGAACATATATTGGCTCACATCTCTTTTTCTCTCATTTTGGTTGTCACTCTCATTTATTGGGGAACCTTAGTTTATCGAATTGAAGGACTAAGTAATTCGGGAGGAAAGGGCATGATAGTTACTTTTGTTTGTACAACGGGATTATTAATTACTCGTTGGCTTTATTCAGGACATTTACCATTGAGTAATTTGTATGAATCATTCATGTTCCTTTCCTGGAGTTCATCCGTGTTCCATATAGTTCTAGAAGTACGGAGTCGAGATGATCGGTGGTTAGGTGCAATCACCGCGCCAAGTGCTATGTTAACTCATGGTTTTGCTACTTTAGGTCTTCCGGAGGAAATGCAACGATCCGGAATGTTAGTACCCGCGCTACAATCTCATTGGTCAATGATGCATGTAAGTATGATATTGTTCAGCTATGCAACCCTTTTATGTGGATCCCTAGCATCAATAGCTCTTCTAGTGATTATGTCCGGAGTAAATAGACAGGTTCTTTTTGGTGCGATGGACAATTTATTTTCCCGATCCATTCTTCCCAATGAAAATTTTTATTCACATGAAAAGCAAAAAAGTGATTTGCAATACACTGTTTATTTTTCATCAACGAATTATCGTAAATGTAAATTGATTAAACAATTAGATCATTGGAGTTATCGTGCAATTGGTCTCGGTTTTTCTCTTTCAACCATAGGTACTCTTTCTGGAGCAATATGGGCCAATGAAGCATGGGGATCTTATTGGAGCTGGGATCCAAAAGAAACTTGGGCATTAATTACTTGGACCATATTCGCAATCTATCTGCATACTAGAATGAATAAGGGTTGGCAGGGTGAGGAACCGGCAATTGTGGCTTCTTTAGGATTTTTTATAGTTTGGATCCGTTATTTGGGGGTCAATCTATTAGGAATAGGGTTACACAGCTATGGATGGTTGGAACCATAAATGGACCGAATTACCGGAGGGAAAAGGAAGGATAGATTCGATCCAGTTCCTTAATAAAAAGAAAATTTATTCCAGTTCCCGCATAGGAAAGAAAGGTATAATATCTCGAGGAGCAAATGATCCTAATTGGCCACTGCATATTGCTAAAATAAAGAAATGTGACAATAATATTTATTGTTTCAATTGGATCAATTAGTTATCAAGTTGGAAATGGTAATAGACGGAATGTATAGGTAATGAAAAGGAACCCGCAGATACAGGCAAACCCACAAATATTGTTGATAGAGTCAAGGCGCTCATTATAGAAGATATTTTCCATCTCTCTATAAAAACCCATACTTGATCCAAGATCTCAAGTATGGGTTTTATCAGTGGATAAAAAAAAAAATAAAAAATATGATATCAGTAAGCTAGACCCATACTGCGCGTTGTCTCATGCCATAAATAAACACGGACACTCAAGAAATCTGTTGGACAAGCGGATTCACACCGCTTACAACCTACGCAGTCTTCTGTTCTTGGAGCAGAAGCAATTTGCTTAGCTTTACATCCTTCCCAAGGTATCATTTCCAATACATCTGTAGGACAAGCTCGTACGCATTGGGTACAACCAATACATGTATCATAAATTTTGACCGAATGTGCCATTGGATCTCCATTAGTTACTAAAAAGTTTTAATTTGATAAGATCATATATAGCCATATATTCTAATATATGCCCAATAAAGAAGGCTAATAACGGTATATTATGAATATAAAACGAATCAAGAATTGTAATCTCAATTCTATTTGGAACCGATCTGTATTTTGTCAATGGGACAAAGATATTTGGATCATTTTGATCCACCCAGATCACCCCGAATATGGTCCAATCATGACAGGTCATTTTCATAATAAGTTTTATTTCGTTTTCTAAATGAGAAAACGAAATAAAAGAACGACTGGATCCGGGATCTATAAAAATTGGATTGGAATTGAAAACTTAGAAATTAGCGGGTTTTTAGTCTACGAATACTCAATTGACCAATTAAATCATCATAACGAAGTTTATCCCTCTTGGATAGATAAACCAGAAGTTGCTTACGTTTGCTCAAAATAAGCCACAAACCCCTTTGGGATGAATAGTCTCTTCCATGCAATTGCAGATGCTGGGTAAGTCTTAGGACCCGATTAGTTAAAAAAAATACCTGAGATTCAACAGATCCTCTCTGTTTATCGGGAATCAGAGATGAACTAATGGACAAATTCTTTACCATAAAAAAAATTTTTTATCAGAGCTTCATTTTTTTTTTCTCGAGTCAGAAAAAAGAATTAGATTCTTTCTTTCATTTTCATGGTTCATATAATAATTCTGATTCGTTCCGACCATTTCGATTTAAGAAAAATTGGTCGGATTCTTCTCACATTGATGAAACGGAACGAACAGATTGGTTCAATTTTGGACATATCCTGAAACTCCATTGAATCAATCCATTCTTTTTTTTTTTTTTTTACGAAAATGGAATTGAAGCCAAAAATTTATCAATTGACAGTTAGGGGATACATACGTATTCTCAACATCGCGGATCGACTCCCATCATTTGTATTGAACCAATATCTATTCATGCACAAAAGATCCTCTAATCGATAACTAGGCCAAAGAAAACGTTTAATTCTTTGTGTTGTATCTACACTAAGATGTTGGTCTCTTCCCATGAGTTCTTCGTCATTTTGTATGGATTTTCCGTTGAAAAATCCTACATGATCGTTCTCCAGATCAAATCGATTCAATATTCGAAATTCTCTACGACGTTTTGGAAGCAGAATATCTTCTAAATTGAAGGAACTCAAAATCTTTTTGTCATCCCCCAGACCGGCTCTTTTTCTTTTTTCCGACTTCAACCACATACTAACAATTTTATATATAAGGAGATTATCATTAACTATGCTTGATAAACGATATGGCTCGGAGGACGTTATTGTTTTAGGGATTTCATCTTCTTTCTTTTTTGGAACATCTGCATTGCTATCCTTTGCATTGCTATCCTTTGCATTGATATCCTTTGCATTGCTATCCTTTGCATTGCTATCCTTTGCATTGCTATCCTTTGCATTGATATCATTTGCATTGCTATCCTTTGCATTGATATCATTTGCATTGCTATCCTTTGCATTGATATCATTTGCATTGCTATCCTTTGCATTGATATATTTTTCATAGCCTTTTAGATCCTCATAAATAATAAGGAACATTAGATTCAGGTCAATATTTTCCTCATAGGTCCGCATAAATTTTGCCGGATCCTCGATTTCGAGAAGAATTCTGCACATCCTCGCCAGATCGGATATATTTTCTTCCGATATAGCTTTTAGTATTTTGTGTTGAACAAGAACTTGATTAGTTTTTCTATTTCGATTAGTTTTTTTCTTTCCATCAGTTTTTTTATCTTCTACTTTCAAACCAAATTGTTTCTGTTTTACCTTACCAGTTTGTTTCTCTTCTACTTCACCAGTACCAGTTTGTTTCTCTTCTACTTCACCAGTACCAGTTTGTTTCTCTTCTACTTTTTTGTTTTGAACATCTGATCTAATAATACCTATTCTTTCCTCTATAACTTTGATTCTTTCCTCCCGTTCTTTTTCCTCTATCTTTTTCCGCTCTTGCGCTTCGCTTAAAATCGAATATCCTGGTATGAACTTCGAGTTATCATATATGTTCTCTTTTCCCGAAAGTTCCGGGAATAACCAGAATTTTAAATCTAATCCGGATCTTCTCTTCTCGATTTTGAGAGTATCCAAATCTTTTGTAAAATTGAGAGTATCCAAATCTTTTGTAAAATTGAGAATATCCAATTCTTTTGTAAAATTGAGAATATCCGAATCTTTTGTAAAATTGAGAATATCCAATTCTTTTGTAGAATTGAGATAACTATATGATAAGAGATCGTATCTGTAACGTTTGTTCATTTTTCGAAGTAGTCCCAAAGAAGGTTCTATCACAGTCGCAAATATATAATCTTTTTTTTGTTCATAGGGAATGAATCGTTCTTCATAGCACGTACATTGCTTATTGACTCTATTTCTCCATTTCTGTGGGTTTATCCTAGACCATATCTGTGGGGATAATTTGTACCGGTCAAAACATCTCAACCATTGTTTCCAGTCATTCTCTTTCAGATCTTGTGGTTTTTCGTGATCCAATATTCTTTGTATATCTAATAATTCTTTGATCTTCTTCTTGATCAAGGGATATGATGTTTGGGCTCGATATTTCAAAAAATACTTTGAATAGGACCTGTCGATTGCCCCTATCTGCCATATCTTGTGAAATACATATGCTTGGGACATTGATAACATGTTTCGATCAGGACGAATTTCAAAATCTTTTCTTTTTTCGTTGATCGAATAGTAGTTGGTAATTTTACCTATATTTATTTTTGAAATATCATTATTGATAATGAATATTCGTCCGTAAATTGTTGCTATATTCCCCGTGGATCGAATCCAAGCGGATCGAATCCAAAATTTTATATTTGACCCAATGAAATGAATAACACTTAGTAAGAGATATCGGTCCATTCTTTTGAGAAAAAGTTTCATTAATTTCATTGAATAGAACCTTTTTCGGATTAATTGGACACTTTTATTTCGAAATCGACCAGGTATTCGCCGAATCTGAACCAATCGTTTTTTTAATGTTGATCCCAATATGTTAAAACTTCCCTTCGATCCGGTATGAATCTCTGAATCCATCAGAGACATTCCAGTTATAGGAGAGCTATTTATGATCGCGATAGATTCGATCCGCTCTTTCATTGTGGTCGTCCAGTCATCTGGATCTTTCACATTAATTGTTTGGGTTTCATATCCAAATTGATCATTAACTTCTGATGAATCATTTGCACTACCCATAGGGGTAGTCTCAGTCTCACTTAGTAATTTATTTTGTATCCGGTCATTAAGTTCACTTTTGTCTATATATCTAACTCGTGGAACGCGTCTTATTCCTGTAGATCCCATCAATCGTCTCTTCACTTTTTTGAAGAGAATCAATTCTCTCTTCAATCCTTTCTTCAATCCTTTCTTCACTTTTTTGAAGATAGGTTGAAAAAATTCGGAAAAAATTCCTAGCTTTGGGTTTGGATCACCGAAAGGTATGTTAGTTTCAAATCCAAGGGTCGTTAAATAACTCCAACGCAAACGCAGTCTTTTTTTAGATTGGCTATGCCAAGGCTTCAAACGAAAAGGAAATATAAGCTTTATCTGCATACCATATTTGTACCATTTGTCTGGGAATCCTGTTTGAGAAAATTCGGTACCATCAGAACCGCATTTGAGATGCATTTCTTCCTTCATTTCTTCCCAATCTTGGGAAAATTCGGGGGCTTTAAATAATAATATACGACCAATATTTTTGGCTATTATAAGTGATGGTAATATTATCTTTTTTCTAATATTTGATTGAGCCACTAATATGAGACCTCTGAAATAGTGCACTTCTGGCCACGCTAAACATACTTGCTCAGCAAGTGTCGTATTGTGGAGGACTGGATCCAAGTATTTGCCTTTATGGATTTTCTCCCTAACTTCTTTCTGGATTTGTTCCTGATTCACTCTACCAGAATCGAACGTGTCATAATAATCTTTAGGATAAGTGGGTATTTCCATTCTTCTCAAAAAGAAAAGGGAATGTACATTCGGTTGTACCCTCTTCCATATCATAATTTTCCGTCTTTTAGCGCGTATGGATCCTCTAATTAAGCTCCGACGATAATCTGACTCGGCATGATAACGTTTTAAAACTATTCTTTCTTTCCCAAAATCAAGGGTCAGTTTACTTTTGACCTTTCTTGTACGAATCCTACTCGTTGATATTTGAATTGGGCCTCTATCATCACCACCACCATCACGTTCAGCCATCATCAAATCAGATGGCCATCGAGGCAAATGTTTTTTAATTTCTCTAAATTGGAGAGGTTCATTTAATAGTATTTTCCCGTAAAGGTCAATAAAATCTTTCGTTTGCGTTGAATCATCCGTAGATACATTCCCGCGACAATTTCGTAGTATTGTCCACTCATGTTGCGCCAAAGACTCGAAAAGGAAAATCTGTTCCGTAGTAAAAAGAGAAAGAATCAATTCCCATTTTATGGTACCCGTGGGCGCAACGTTTCTACCATCAATTCGGTTGTAAATATTCACTAAAGAGTTTGTGTAGATCCGTTCATTACATGAAGCTATTTCCGGTGCGAGATCCATATAGGCCACTCGAAAGGCTATTTCCAACCACAGGAAATGTATCAACGAATCATCATCTTTTGGATAGATCAGTTTACCAAAAGAAGAATCTATATTTGAAGAATCTATATTTGACAAATACTCTTCAAATATCTTCTTTGCTTTATTTGGAATTATTCGTTCTGCTAATGGATAAAGCCGTTTCGAAATAGGTTCAACTTTTCCTCTTTTCGATGATTTAGTGCTCGGAACAAGCGAACGAAAAGTATCTGTAGGTAAGGGTTCCCAGGGTAGTTGAAAGCTTTTGTGTTCCAATTCCTGCCAATGCTCAGAGATATGGTACCCATACCCAAATTGATCATTCGGAAATCCCTCTTTACAGTCTTTTATAGGTATCTCTATAAAATCCGAAAGATTCGAAATGATCGAAATGATCAAATCGTTCAGCATTTTGGGGGACTCAAATTGGTCTATTGTTCCACGCAATGCCCCATTAAGCAATGGATCATACATTTCAGTAAAAGAATCCCCCTGAGAATTGGAGAATTTCACTCTCCTTTCTATAACATTTTCAACGGGAGATCCATGGCTTAGAGCTTTCACTCGATCCGAAAATTCATTCTCTAAAGAATCTCTTCTTCTTTTCATGGTATGGTTCCATCTATGATAAGGATCCTCAGATAAGCAAGAAGTATCTAAAAGATCTCTATATTTCCCGAGCTTTTCCCCAAGGGCCAATACACTAGGTAAAAGCGTAAAAGAGATTCTTTTTTTTCCATCACTCGAGTATGCACCAAAAAAATATTGAGAGACTTCGGTCCTCACAGGCTTTAGGCGATGAAATGGGCTATTCCCGATATATCGTATCGGCTGATAAATTCTATCAGGGTCAAAGAACTTAATGGGACATGGTTGCTTGAACCATGATATCGGAAGTCCTTTAAGTTTTTTTTGCTCTCTAGGCACAGAGCGGTCCTCGTCCTCTGGGTCCTCGTCCTCTGCCACAGAGCGGTCCTCATCCTCTGCCACAGAACGGTGCTCGTCCTCTGGGTCCTCATCCTCTGCCACAGAACGGTCCTCGTCCTCTGGGTCCTCATCCTCTGCCACAGAACGGTCCTCGTCCTCTGGGTCCTCGTCCTCTGCCACAGAACGGTCCTCGTCCTCTGCCACAGAGCGGTCCTCATCCTCTGCCACAGAACGGTCCTTTTTAGCCATAGCCACAGAGCGGTCCTCGTCCTCTGCCACAGAACGGTGCTCGTCCTCTGGGTCCTTGTCCTCTGCCACAGAGCGGGCCTTTTTAGCTATAAAAGACACAGAGCGGGCCTCTTGAACCATAACCATAGCCAAAGGCTCAGAGCGGTCCTCGTCCTCTGCCACAGAACGGTCCTTTTTAGCCATAGCCACAGAGCGGTCCTCGTCCTCTGCCACAGAAAGGTCCTTTTTAGCCATAGCCGCAGAGCGGTCCTTTTTTTTGTTATATTTTTTCTTTCTATGAAAAATTAATGGGGATCTACCTAAATAGAATGAAAAATAAGAAATAAGAAGTAAACTAAAGGTTTGATGAATATAACGTCTTAATGAAGTATGATCAATAGGTGAATTACGTTCTATACGGAAAGATACCAAACGTAAAGATACCAATTTTGTCAAATTGATGAATAGAATATGACCGCCCAACCAACCGCAAAAACTACTTATCATAAAGGATATATTATCGCTGTAACGAAAAAGAAATAGGTTCACCAGTCTTGTTAATACGGGATTTGCTAAAAGAAGGGGATTCAACAATTGAAGAATTAGACCACCCATAAATAGACTTAGAATTTTTGGATTTTTGATCGAATTCATGGGGTGCGTAGATTCAGGACTTGAAGGTTTTTCAAGACTTCGAAAAACACGACAGAACGTATACGGTATGACTAATAGAGTTATTGCATGAGGTTTCCACAGCGCTGCATAGATGGGCGAATAATACATGGACAAAAAGACTATTAATTGTCCCGTAATAGAACCACTTATGGCTATTATACCATAGAGAGTTTCTCCCAAAAAGAAGGATCTCATGGAATAGATTTTAGAGGGACCAAAAGGCAATGTAGCAATAAATCCATAATATAGCCCAAATAAAATGATCGGACCTGAGACTTCTACCCATGATGATAATGGATCCCATAGTAGACCAAGTACTCTTATCATATCGAAACTCCTTTTTGATCAAAATAAAAGAATGAGAAACAGGAATAGAATAAATATATGTGGTATCCCCCATATGGGAGATACGGATAGAAATAGTTATTATTTTTTATATTCATAAATTTGATTTCACAGAATAGATTCCAATATCTAACATCTGGATATATGCATATGTTATTAATACATATATTCCCTGTTATCTTATCTAGGAGTAGGAGTACTGGTATAGAACTCGTTGTTATTTCGGACCAGGGTGGTCCGATCCAAGTTATCTAAATTTTCGTTACGTCGTAGAGGGCGGGTAACCAATTCGAGTACATCTCTCGCATTGGCAAATCCATGAATCTGGGCAAAAGTAAATTCAACTGACCATTTAGTACCAATTCCTCTCGCCCCTAACGGGTTAGCATGAGCCATTCCGGTGATGGCTAAGTCGGGTTGTAGCTCGCGCATACGTCGTATCTGATTCGAATTGTCTGGTTTCTCCACAATTCGTGGTATTGGTATACACATTCTTATACATGTATCTTTTAAAAGTGCTAATTCAGCAGCTTGATACCGTTTATCCATATATGGAATACCAATTTCATAAACGATCATACCACATCTGATTAAGAATCTTGCTAGAGATATTTCTAGGAGATTATCTCCCATGAAAAAGACAGATTTTCCGCGTACCAAATCAAGATAATCTTTTAAACTCTCCCATATCCGTTCCTCTCTTTCCTCCAGACTCTGGGCCTCAATACCAAATACAGGACAAATCCTTTCGATCCAAGCACGCGTTCCGTCCGGACCAATAGGAAAAGGAGCTACGATTAATTCGCATTTTTTTCGTCTTATCAAAGTTGTTGCTGTACGACTCAGAAATGGGTTAACCCCACAAACATAAACTCCATCACCCAGTGATGGAAGATCGGCATATCTCTGAGCGGGCAACCAACCTGATACCTTGATGAATTGGCGTCTTAATTCTGTATCAAGTTGAGAAACCAAATTCGAGGGTAAAGACCCAAAAATAACTAAGGGAGGATGATTTGCATATTCCACCAATTTCTTTTCCTTCAGAAGAGGAAAAGGGAATAATTTTGTTTTTGTTTTAGTTTCTTTTGATTCACCAATGGGGAATTCTTGTTCTGGACAACGATGTGCCATTACAGCTAACACGGTATCTTCCCCCTGAGTAAAAGCATAATCAAGTCCATTTGCTCTTGCCACTAGAATTGGTACTCCAATTTCATATTCCAATTTGGGTGCCATACCTTCCAAATCCATTTTTATTATTTCTGTAGTACAAGTGCCTATCCATATGATGACGCTGGGATCTCTATCTTTTCTTATCCGAATACAAAGCGTTTTCAATTCCTCATAATCGTTCAAATGGGCCGAGATATCTCCTTCTTCTAATTCTGCCATTGCATAGCGGGGTTCTGCAAAAATCATAACTCCAAGTGCATTTTGCAGAAAATAACCACATGTTTTTGTGCCCACTACCAAAAAGAAACTGTCTTCAATCTTTTGATACAACCAGGATACACAGCTAATAGGACAAAAAGTATGATAATTACCCGTTTCACATTCAAAAGTTATAGTTTCATCAATTTTGGTCGACATAATAGGGAGGGGAATAATAAATGGCTGAGGATAAATAAGGAAAAGAAATAATGAATAAAAAGAATAATAAAAAGAATAATAAAAAGAAAGAATCCGATTGACAACAAATTGTGGATAAATTGTTGATTCTAAATCCTCGTAAACCCAAGGAAATTTTCCTGAATATTTTTTTTCTGTCCCCCACCACCAATGGGATTTAGATAAAGATCAGAGAGTAAACTGAATAATTCCCGATCTGGAATCTCTTTTGGGACAATACCTTCTGGTTGGGACAATATTTGATCTGCTATGCCTAGATAATAATTACACACATAGTTAAGGGATGGTTCAGATCCAACCATTTCAAATAAGGTTTTACCCTTTACTCTGGAAACTCGGATATCCTCAATAATAGGTAATACCTCTATTACGGGCATTGGACAGGCTTCTACATATTTATTGATAAGATCTCTTCTAGATGTACGATTTCCCACCAAGCCTGCTAATCGGAGTGGATGTGTACGAGCTTTTTCCCTTATAGAGGCAGTAATACGATTAGCTGCAAATAATGCATCGAATCCATTATCTGTAATTATTACACAATAATCTGCATAGTTCAATGGAGCTGCAAAACCTCCACAGACCACATCACCTAATACATCGAATAATATAATATCATATTCGTAAAATGCATTTAATTCTTTTAACAACTTTACAGTTTCTCCCACCACATATCCTCCACATCCGGCTCCTGCGGGTGGACCCCCTGCTTCCACACAATC